TTTCCACTTTACGTAAGCAAGTCCGGGCTCTTTCGAGCTGCTCAACGGCCCCTTTACGTAATTCTTCCGAATTTCGAATAGTACTTAAAATCCTCTGTTTTCGATTATCTAATAAATCATTTAATGAAAGTAGATTATCTTACCATTAATTTCACAACTTCCATGATCTCTTCCCGAACCAAACATGAATCTTTCGATTCATTTGGCTCTCACGCTCAATTATTTATTTATGGTATGAGTATTCCCATAGCTTTTTTAATGTAATGAGCCTACCTTCTCTTTTCTGTTTGTAGTTAAACATATCAAAACTTATAAAATAAAAAACCAGAATATTAGGAAGACTCTTCCGACTAGACCAGATCAAAATCTAAAATTGTCAGCAAAGTTGTTTTTTTATTTGTACTTTTTTTTTTCATTTTTTTGAATGAAAAAAGGAAATATGATTATAAAAATTAAAATAATAATTATATTATATTTTTGTTTCTTCAAGTCCAAAAATTCCTCTTTTTTATACATAGGTCGTCGATTCAGCATTAGATAAAAAGAGGAACTTTGTTTCCTTTTTTTATCTCGTAAATAGTTTCAATTTATTTATTGATATGAGTGTTATATATCAAAATCAAATAAATTACCAATTTTTTTGAACTATTTGGTTACTAACGTAGTGGTAGAAAGAATACCATGTTTTGTCCGGACTTTAAACAATTTAGCTTTAACCATGTTAAAGGTCTCGCATTATTGGTTGATAGAGAATCAAAGTGGATTTACCAATAAATCACGAAATGCTATGGTTCTTGCATATAATTTCTTAATTTATTCAGAAGAAATTCGTCGAGATCGTGCACTTTTTTACTATTTCCCCTATCCCTTATAAATACCATAAGTGCAGATGGATGGATCCATCCTATTCTTGAAATAAACAACTCGCACACACTCCCTTTCCAAAATAAATCAATACACCAAGCACTACACTTAGATTTATTGGATTTGTTGCTAAAATATCGGTATTAAACCCGAAACTTCCGGCGTATGGCCAGTGGCCCAAGTAAACGAAAGAATCAATTACATTTTTCATATATTCTCCTCTCTTTTCTTTTGGATAGGACTAACAAAGAACAGAGTTCTTTTTGTATCACTCCGATCGCCCCTTTTTTTTTGATCGATTTCTTTTTTTTTTTTTTATTTCCACTTTATTTATTTAATGAGAATAAAAGAAATCTAGTAATTTCATTTGTTTTGTTTAAATTTTTTTACATTTTAAAAAATTTTCTAATAAGATACTTTACTTAGACTTTAGACTTAGGTTTTAGATCCGATATCAATTGAAAAATATTTCATTTGTTGAAACACTTCCAAACAATGAAAATAAAAAAGTTTTCTATTGTACTAAGCTAAAGACAGAAAGGAAGAAAGCAAGTGAATGCGGTAATTACTCATCTTCAAATCAACCCTTCCTAGGTATTGTCTCAATAAATAAGTAATTTTTTAGTAACGTGTTAATATAATTCTAAGAAGCAAAGGAAAATTCCAAGTTAAGAGTTAATAAGAAAAAAGTCTCTAAGGTATTTTTTTTATATTTTGAGGATTAAACAAAAGGATTCGCAAATAAAAGTGCTAATGCCACAACCAGTCCGTAAATTGTTAAAGCTTCCATAAAAGCTAGACTAAGCAATAAAGTACCTCGTATTTTACCCTCTGCTTCCGGTTGTCTCGCAATACCTTCTACAGCTTGGCCTGCAGCAGTACCTTGACCAACTCCAGGTCCAATAGAAGCAAGCCCCACGGCCAATCCAGCAGCAATAACGGAAGCGGCAGAAATCAGTGGATTCATGGTAAGTTCCTCACACAAAACAAAAAAGAAGAAATGGTTAATGATACAATCAACCAATCAATTATGACTTTTTTAATTAAGATCCACAAGTTGAAATAATAATATTAATTACTAAATTAAAAAACGGAATCGTCAGAACTATCTCGTTTTTAGTTTTTAACTATCATAGAGTTTTTGTAAATCCATATGCATACAGTTGTAACTATTGTATTTCTTTGTTTCGAACCATTCTTTCATTTAATTCTTCGTTCTTTACTACACTACACTATTGTTAAGTTTATTTATTTTTTCATTCAAAAAAAAATTGCTAGAAGAGAAGGACTGATATTGAAATCTATCTAAATGCAGTGTGAGCTGCAATCAATATCAATCAAATTATCAAATTAATTTAATACCAAATTAATCCAATATAAATATAAATTAATATAATAAAATATATATATTAATATGTAATAGTAATAAAAAAGTTAATATGTAATACATATTATGTAATAAAAAAGTACCAATAGATATTAATTATTAATATCTTAACTTAAATTAAAAATTTATTTATTAATTATTTATTTAATTTATTAATATTTATTTATAATTATAATAAATTATATTATTTGTAATTTGTATTGTATATTATACATATTATCAAATAATAATAAATAAAATAATAACAAAAATTTTGAATATTTTAATATAAAAATATAAGAATTAAGGAATTAAGAATATATATATATAAATAAATATATAAATAAGAAATATACAATGAATTGAATCTAATTTCAATTTGAATTAAACCGGATAATAAATATATATATATTTATTTTATATTGTATATTGTTCATATATAACATAACAAATATGAATAATGAGGATCCAGATTATGATTATAGGATTGGTTGTAATTAGGAAAAATATAAATTCTAGCCTTACAATACTATAATAAAATAATAAAATAAATAAAAAATAAAATAAATAAAAATAAATAAATAAATATAATAAACAATACTATAAAAAAAAAAATAAATATTATAATAAATATTATATAGTTATGTAATATAGCGATATTATGGATAGACTTATCTCATATAACTAAAGTCTCATATAACTAAAGAATATTTAATGTGATTCTAATATTACATATCCATTCTTTTCTTCCATAATGTAAACCATCCTAATTTTTTTTTAATTGATTCTGGAATAGAATAATTCCTAGAAAAATAGACGGGGGTTTAGAGCCTATAGACATTATTACATATATTATACTCTAACTATAACCTTCCCAGACCTTCTTTTTTTTTTTAGAATTCTGTTGGAATATTGTCTATCTTTTCTCCTACAATTCTAGATGATGGAATCATACACTATTATCTTACCCATCCAATTGGATTATCATGAATCATGTGGGATAAGCTTGCTTAATAATAGAATTAAAAAAAAAAAAGACTATTTGAAAAGCTAGTTAATGATGACCTTCCATGGATTCACCTATATAAGCCGCGGCTAAGGTTGCAAAAATAAGAGCTTGAATACCACTTGTAAATAATCCAAGAAACATGACAGGTATAGGAACTACTGAAGGGACTAAAGAAACAAGAACAACAACTACTAATTCATCGGCTAATATATTTCCGAAAAGTCGAAAACTAAGAGATAAAGGTTTTGTGAAATCTTCTAGGATGTTAATTGGTAAAAGGATGGGGGTTGGTTGAATGTATTTCCCAAAATAACCCAATCCTTTTTTGCTAAGACCCGCATAAAAATATGCGACGGATGTGAGTAAAGCTAAAGCAACAGTAGTATTTATATCATTCGTAGGTGCAGCTAATTCTCCATGAGGTAACTGTATAATTTTCCAAGGTAAAAGAGCACCTGACCAGTTAGAAACAAAAATAAAGAGGAACATAGTTCCAATAAAGGGAACCCAAGGGCCATATTCTTCTCCAATCTGGGTTTTGCTTAAGTCTCGAATAAATTCAAGGATATATTCAAAGAAATTCTGACCGTTGGTCGGAATGGTTTGTGGATTCCGAACAGCTATAATGACTGAACCTAATAAGATAGCAATTACTACCCAAGAAGTGATAAGTACTTGGGCATGGATTTGTAAACCTCCTATTTGCCAATATAAATGTTGGCCTACCTCTACACCCGATATATCGTATAACCCTTTGAGTGTTTTAATGGAACATGGTATGACATTCATATTGTCCTCTAGCAGAAATTGAACTTCAAAAAAGAAATTATTTTGATTCAACCATCTCTATCTCTTTTTCAACTCACCAATATGAATCAAAAATCGTATTCATTAATTGTATATTTAAGATATCAAGAATTTACATAGGATACCAAGAAATCACGTAATATAATAACATATTATCAATATGCCCGCACTCACCTTTTTGCTTTTTTTTATTTAATTCAAGAATAGTAACCGAATCCAAAAAATCCCCCCTTAATCATAATCAAGGATTTCTTATATAGCTAGAGCGGCCCTCACAAATTGCGGATACTAATTTGTTAAGAACCAATCGGATTGAAGCTATAGCATCATCGTTGGATGGAATCGAAATATCTGCGAGATCCGGGTCACAATTTGTATCGATTAAACAAATCGTCGGAATACCCAAAATTACACACTCTCGAAGAGCCGTATATTCTTCTTGCTGATCAACGATGATCACAATATCAGGCAACCTCGTCATATATTTGATACCGCCGAGATATGTTTGCAAGGTAAATAATTTTCTCTTCAATATTGCCGCATCTCTTTTGGGAAGACGGTTGAGTTTACCCATCTTTTGTTCTGCTCTTAAATCCCTGATCTTTTGAAGTCTCGTTTCCGTAGTAGACCAATTTGTTAACATACCACCAAGCCATTTTTTATTAACATAATGACACCGGGCTCTTATTGCAGCCGATGCTACTGAATCTGCTGCTTTATTTTTGGTACCAACAATTAAGAAGGTTCTTCCCCTACTTGCCGCATCAAAAACTAAATCAGAGGCTTCTGATAAAAAACGAGCAGTTCCAGTGAGATTTGTAATATGAATACCTTTACGCTTTGCAGAGATGTAAGGGGCCATTCTAGGATTCCATTTCTTAGTACCATGACCAAAATGAACTCCGGCCTCCATCATCTCTTCTAAATTAATGTTCCAATATCTTCTTGTCATTTTTCCCACACTTCCTTTTTGTTTTTTTTTTACTTTAACAAAGAGACGAGGTACTTTGAAATAAGTAATTGTTCCGATGGAACCTTCTGCCGGGAATTGACCTTTAATACACAGTACAAACCATTAATGTCTTTTAATTACTTATTTTTTTATCAATATTCGAACAAGAACAAGTATAGTTAAGTTAAAAGAAAAGCCAGACCAGATAATTAAAAACAGATAATTAAAAGATAGTTAAAGATAGTTAAAGTAAAAGAATCCGCTCTTAGGAATCATGAAATCGCGTAAATGATTGTTCTAATGTCTCATGGAAATTGTTTGGTACATAAGAACAAAATAATTCTCTATGGTGTAACAAAAGATCTTTTATTTTCAAGTCAAATAGGTTCTTTCTTTTGATTTCCAAATAAAAGTTTTTGTCCTTACTTGAATGGTGCACTAATTTTTTGAATCCTGTACCAACAGGTATAATTCCACCTAGAACAACATTCTCTTTCAGGCCTTTCAACCAATCAATACGACCTCGTAGAGCAGCTTTTGCTAAAACTCGAGCGGTTTCTTGAAAACTTGCTTCGGATATGAAACTTTGAGTATTCAAAGATGTCCTTGTTATTCCCAATAGGATTGCGCGATAAGAGATCGCTTCGTCCAAAGCGCGCCCCACTCGTTCCGCTCGCAACAATCCAATTAATTCCCCAGGTGAAAAAACATTAGACATTCCATCTTCTGAAACCAACACCTTTGATGTTACTTGACGTACAATAATCTCTATATGTCTATTATGGATCTGTACCCCCTGAGATCGATAAACCCTTTGGATTTTATTAACCAAAGAGATACGACTTTGAGCTATGGTTAGCTCGGCTTGAATCAAGAATCCCCAGGGGATTCCAAAAATTTTTGGTATACCTTTGTTCCAACCTTCAACTCTCCTTTCAAGGTTCATTGATATTGAATCAATCGAACGTACTTCTAAGATTTGTTCCACTTTTGGAAGACCTTGTGTTATGTCACCAGATCTTGATTTTTCATATATAAATGTAACTAATGTATCTCCTTCGTAAAATATTTTACCATAATGGCCATGAATAGTTGCTCCTGGAGTGGCTAAATAGGGCTTAGCGGATCTTATAATTAAAGCGTCAACATCAACAATTATAATTTGCCCAGATTTTTTTATGTGCGGTTTGTATTTGAATAGACATATATTTTCACAAAAAAATTGTCCAAGGCTAATTATTGTAGATGTCTCTTCCCAATAATCGTGATGGAGAAAATGCCAATTCAAATGGAATGGATTCAAAATGATGTTACTGCATGGATCGGGATTATAAATCCTCCTATTTTCATCTATTAAACAGTATTTAAGTACTTGAAGTACTTGAAAAGTCTGTTGAAAATTACCAAGTAGCAAATATTTCTTTAACAAAATCTGATTATAAGTTATTAAATGGTAAAATGAATATAAATTTACCATTTTAGGGACAATAGTCCCCAAAGGACACAACAAATCCTTAATTGAGATTATGGGATCCGATTCTTTTATCATGTTATATTTCGAACCATTGAATGGACCAACTCGAGAACAATTGGATGATGACAAAATTATCAAAGATTGGCATTCCTTATTTCGATTCAACAATGTACCAAAAGTACCTTGATGTTGTGTAAGTAATTGAATACTAACCTTGCAGTAAAAAGGATTTATATTTGTACGATCTAATCCATTATCGGAAATCAATCCTGAACTTGCCCTATCATATCTTTTTCCGATATACGAAATGCTGGACTTTACTAACTCAATTCTCATGAAATTTCGAATCAGATCATTTCCCTTTACCTCAATAAAGGAAGCACGAATCTCTTTCGGAGAATCATTTTGTTCTGGATCCCAATTCAATATTAAACAAGTGCGAACTAATTGAATACTTGTGTGAAAAATTCCTCGAATTGACTTGCCATTTCCATAAAGGATATAATTGACAACTCTAAGTTGGACATTATCCTTTTCCCGCAAGAGATCTTGAGGAAAAAGTGTTGCTAAATTTATGCCATCAGTTATTTCATATGTGACTACGGGTCGAACCGAAACAAAATACTTTTTCTTTGTGGGTGTGATCCGTTGGACATAGATCCAATTTTTCAATTTTTTTGATTCCTTAGAATTTTTTTTTTTTGTTTTCGGTGGTATAAAAATGCCGCTGTGCCTAGATATCTTATCTGCCTCTCCAGGAAAATAAATATCTCCAGAAAATATTTTTAGTTCAATATTTTTTTTTTTTCTCTCCAGGCGGACTAATCCGCCTACTCGACTTCTTGTATTTAAAGCGAGTTGTGTATCTACTCCAATGATACTATTGTTCTGGACCATTATCAATGAAGATCCAGGTAAAATATGCACTTCCTCGAGAATAAAAAAAAAACGATCTACTTTCATTTGGTATTTCGGAATAAATTCTTTTGATCCTCTATACTCAATCAAATCCTCTTTTTTGATAATTGAATTGACCTCTACGGTCCCATATTTAGTAATTCCCGAATTATTTCTTCTGTATCGTGGATCATCAAAAAAAGCAAGAATACTATTTCTACGTAAAATACCCTGTTTTGGTATTTCAATTGAAATACCAAAACAGGGTATTAGTTCATTCTCTCGTTTTTGATCATATTGTAATGGGATGATGAATCTATTTCTTCGCTTTTTCGCCAAAAAATAAGAATTCCCTTGGATAATAGAAGGATATATAATATTCCAATGACCATTATATATGGTTTGATCAGGTCTTGTTGAATAGTCAAGAATTTTCTTATATTTTTTATCAGAAGTATCTAACAATTTATATCTTACTCGACCTTTAGTCATTGATAGATCAGAGATATATCTTTCTTCGACAGAAAAAGCATGAGGACTCATTTGATCTTGATCCTTGTGGAGCGAAAAAGACACTATACTAGATCTGCACGAACCTCCTGCTAATATCCATAAATGACTTGTTTTTAATAATAGATGAACATTACCATATGTATATTCAGGTGCATGGTGTACATCAGTACTCCAGTGCATTTCTCCCTCTGATTCAGAATAAATATGTTTTCGTACCTTCTCTTTAAAATAAAAAGTGGACGTTCCAGCACGAATTTCAGCAATTACTTGTTCTGATTCTACATATTGATTATTTTGAACTAAAATCAAACTCTTTAGTGGAATATTTACATTATGTAGAATATCCCGACTCTCAATAGTTACATACAAGTCCATAGAACATAGAAAAGCGGGATGCCCATGACGGGTACGTATGGGATGAACCAAATTCTCATTCAATTTTATTTTTCCATTAGAAGGAGCTCGTACATACTCGGCAGTACCACCTGTGAATACTCCACCAGTATGAAAAGTTCTTAATGTTAGTTGAGTCCCTGGTTCCCCAATTGATTGACCTGCAATAATACCTACAGCTTCCCCCAATTCGACCAGGTCACCATGAGTAGGACTCCGACCATAACATAATTGGCAGATCCAAGATGTACTCCTGCAAGTAAAGGGGGTTCTAATATATATTGGTTGTGCTCGAAAGGTTATGAATCGATTTATAAGTCCAATCCCAATATCTTGATTTCGAGTGGCAAGACATCGCAAACCAATATATATATCGTCTGCTAATACACGACCAATTAGTGTTTGGACAAAAATTTTTTCTGTCATACCATTTTGAGGGCTCACGGAAATACCTCGGATAGTACCACAATCTGTTCTACGTATAATAATGTGTTGAACTACTTCAACAAGTCTACGTGTGAGGTATCCAGCATCTGATGTTCGTACAGCAGTATCTACAACTCCTTTGCGAGCTCCATAGCAGGAAATTATATATTCTGTCAAAGAAAGTCCTTCACGTAAATTGCTTTGAATGGGTAAATCAATCATTTGTCCTTGGGGATCCGACATTAATCCTCTCATACCCACTAATTGATGTATCTGAGATGCATTTCCTCTAGCTCCCGAAAAGGACATTATATGTACTGGATTAGAAGGATCAGTCATACGAAAATTAGGATTCATTTCTTGTCTCAAATATTCACTTGTAGCATACCATATCTCAATGGATTGACGTAATTTTTCTACCGCGTGTACATTCCCATAATGATGGTGTTTCTCTAAAATAAAACTTTGTTGTTCGGCGTCTTGGACTAACCATCCCTTCGAAGGGATTGTTAAAAGATCATCAATTCCTAATGAAATAGATGTAGCAGTGGCTTGCTGGAAACCCAAAGTTTTTATTTGATCCAAGATATGTGATGTATATGCCATTCCGAAATGATCGATTAACCTCCTAATAAGTCGTTTCATAGCAGTTCCATTTATCACTTTATTGTGAAAGACCGGATCAGCCCGTTCTGCCATAAGTACCTCTTCTCTTATATTTCTTCTGCTAAGTAGGATTCGACAATGGACCCAAGTCAATGATTCGAAAACTTCCTTTCCTCAATCTTGATTCACACAGAAATTCAGAAATTAGAATACTAGTGAAATTTGGGAGACCTGAATTACCCTAGGTACTAGGCACAAACATCGCCTAATCTAAGAAATTAGATTAGATAGCGTATGAGTAGGCTCGACAAAAACCCTGTATGGCTTCTTCTAATTCTCTATAAAAAGAAATATGACCAAGAGTAGTTCGAATGTATATAGAACGGATTTCTTTTGTTATACTTCCTACTATTAGATAGTGCCCATAAATCTCATGATAAGTACCTAAAGATTCATATTGAACTTCGATGGGAACTTCTCTTGAACCAATGACACGTTGATCTCGTCTCCATCGGAGCCACAAAGGACTATCTAAACTGATTCTTTTCTGTCGATAAGCTCCAAGTGCATCATAGGAACTAGAAAAATAGGGTTCTTTTTCCCTCGTATACTTATAGTTATTATTATGATTATCAACTATTTTTTTTTGGTAGTTTCCACTATTATATAGATTATACCTATTTGCACAAATAC